TGGGTTTCGTTCTAGTGCCCGGAAATAATATTCCAAAGCTTTTGTATGTTCTCCATTGCTTGTGTGTATAAGGCCTATGTTATAGAGTATATAACTTCGATCATAAGGATCAATTTCTGGTCGCGTAGCTTCATAATAATTCTGTAAAGCTTCCGCATAATTTCCTTCGGATTGAGCCGACATCCGTTACGGTCGTTCATTTTATTCAAAAAATCTCCGTTCCAGAACCGTACGTGAGATTTTCATCTCATACGGCTCCTCCCTTCTGCGCATAGTACTAAGGGGAATAAGCCATGGAATCCAAATTTCCCTATTATTCTCATTATGAACTGACAGGAGCTGGTATTTTTACAAGAAATCTCTAGCCAGCCTTCCCGCAAGAGGTTTTTTCTTAACACCAATCAATCGTATTAGTGCTAGATAGAAATGGTAACTCCAACGATTTCTTTGTCCTCAACGCCTACTATTTCCAGGAATTAGTCACTTCAACGATCTTTGATGGTTATACGGGTATCCAAAGTACGAACGAGATGGATGTTTGTTGTCCCAACCATTCTTGTTAGTCCCGATACCGATAAGGAAAAGGGTAATTTCTAACAAAGTTTTCGTGTTGTTGATTCCTAGTGTAGTGCTTCTTCCCCTATGCCGCCTATTGGTACTAGTAGAGTAGGATTGACTCACAATACAGAACCTATAGGTGTAACCTTTCGTTCAATACTAAAATCGACAATTCAAGTATCTGAGGCTGGATCAATCGAGGATACACGACAGAAGGAATTGTTCTATCTCCAAACTTTACCTTCACTAAGCGTAGCTTTATTTCAAAAATTTTGTTCTTTCTCGCGTCTTTTTCTCGTAAGACTGAAGTGAGGGCTAAAAAAGAAAAAAACAAGAAAAAAGAATCAAATCACACCATCTCTGTAATAGGTAAATGCCTTTTTTTCTCCTGAAGTTGTCGGAATTATTCGTAATAAAATATTGGCTATAATTGAAGAGGTCTTATCAATAAAATTTCCATTTATCCGAGATCTAGGCATAATTAGCAATCCATTCTATAATTCTTCTCATTACCCCCTCGGGGAAAATGATCCCACAAACAAAGGAATTGTACAGTACAAAATAACATAAAAACAGAAAAATTCTAATAAAAAGATGTATACCCTCTGCTCAAAATGTACCCTTTTCGAACAAAGAGAGATAGGAGACTTTTGAATCAGATTGAATTTTATATAAATTTCGTAGTATACAAATAAATGCACGGAACTATTACTATTTCAACTATTACTATTTCAACTATTACTATTTCATTTAAGTTGAATAACCAAGGACTTTATTTTACTATGGATTCTTATAACTCGAGTCTGATAACTCGAGAAATTTGGATTTGGTTATGATCCAAAGAGAAAAAGGGATGGAATAATCATTATACAATTGAATGAAATGAAATAGAAAAATCCACGGTACGATTCATGAATTTCTAATAAATAGATCTATGGGGTATATCATAAGAGAAGTTGTTAATAAATATGAAATTTGAAAGGAATTTTTTATTCCTATGGAACCGTTGATTGGTCGTGTCTGTACTGGAATAAAATAATATGAATAACTCGCAATTCACTCGGTTTCTGGTCAATAATAAGATTATGTAGGAGAGATGGCCGAGTGGTTCAAGGCGTAGCATTGGAACTGCTATGTAGGCTTTTTGTTTACCGAGGGTTCGAATCCCTCTCTTTCCGTTTCTGTTAATTCACCAGCGTTACCGACCGCAATATATCAAATCAAATCAAAATTGATATCATTATTCCAACAGCTTTATTTGATAGAGAATCTTTATTCCTAATTACTGTAGTACGCGTACGTAAAATACAAATATCGCGGAAAGAGCAAAAAAGAAAAAAAAAATCCTACTACGTATCTATTTGTGATACGTGAATGATAAAAATGCGGATCAAGGCCCTTAGATCTATTTACTTCGTTGAAAAGGGGACATAATTGTCTGAACCCCTTTCCTTGTTATGTTCTTTAGGTTCAAGTCTGACGGGAATAATATTCTACGACTAACAGCTCATTTATTTTTAAGCCGATCCATTTACTATCTATTATTTGATTTACTAATCCTTTATATTGGAATGAGTCAATAGTCAAATGGTTTGGCAATTCCTCGCGAGGGGCTGAAGCAATAGAATTTTGAATCAGAGCTTTCGATCTTTGTTTATCCTTCGTAGTAATAATATCTCGGGGTTTGCAACGATAACTTGGTATATCCACTATACGACCATTAACTAAAATATGTCTATGGTTAACTAATTGCCTGGCTCCAGGAATGGTCGAAGCCATACCCAATCGAAAAAGGATGTTATCCAAACGCATCTCAAGTAGTTGTAGTAAAACCTGGCCTGTTGACCCTTTTGCTTTTCTAGCGATATGCACATATCTAAGTAATTGTCGCTCTGTCAGACCATAATGAAAACGCAATTTCTGTTTTTCTTCTAGACGAATA